TGATTTTTTTGATAGGAAAGAAATTGAGCTTTTAAATACTCACGCTTTTTTTTTTTACTATTCTATCCTCGTATGTTTAGATTCAAGAATAGAATAGCAAAAATTTTATCTTCTAGATAAGAAATAAGCAATTAATAAAAAAATTGAGACGTACGAAGAATACAAGAAAAGATACGAAGAAATGCGCCCGCCGCCAATAGATTTGATCGTCTCTCCTACAAAAAAACTCATAAGACCAACTCCATTCGTAATTCCATCAACTACTTGTCTATCAAAAAAATGAGTGAATTCAGACACTTTTCTCATCGTCCTTGTTAAGTATGTTGCATAAAAAGCGTCTATATAACCACGATTATATGACCAAGTATATATCCCATTTTTTATCTTGTCAGAAAAAATTCTCTTAAGATTTGTTTTAATTAATGAATTAACTAAATCAAAATTTGTAAAAGGGGAATACGGAGGCTTATAAAAAAAAAATGCTATAATTATTCCAAGATAGGCTAGACTAACTGAAAACACTGCATCTTTCGCAAATTCCGACCAATCTGTTAAATAATTCGAATTTTGATGTAACAGATTTATCGAGGGGGTTAACCATTTGGATAAAATATCCAAATCGACGCCATTCAAAGAAATTCCTATGAATCCAACAAAGAAAGTAAAGAAGACTAATATAAGGATAGGAAATAATATAGTATTATCCGATTCATAAGGATACGCAAAAGTTTTCTTCTTGCCAAAACGAGAAATAGTAAGAAAAGATTGGCTTCTAGTTCTTGCATTCTCATCAATTAGATCTATTTTCTGTGAAAAAAAATAAGCACTTTTCTTTTTCGTCATTATTAATAAAGTTAACAAATGAAAGTTTTTCTTATTGACTTTAAAACCTTCTTTACCCCATAGAGATATTGAATAGAGGGAAGTCTTTTTTTTTCCACCGAAATTTTGAAAATGAGCATTTAAATGTCCTTCAAAAGTAAGTAAATAGATCCGAAACATATAAAATGCGGTTAATCCCGCCGTAGACCAAGCTATTATTGCAAAAATTGTTGAATATAACCAACTATCATTAAGAATTTGATCTTTGGACCAAAAACAAGCAAGAGGTGGAATCCCACAAAGAGAAAGTGTGCCTAATAAAAACGCACTTTTGGTAATTGGTACATGTTTTTTTAAACCTCCCATAAAAACCATATTTTGACTTTTAGTCGGAGAATAACCAACAATAGTTTGCATTGAATGAATAACAGAACCCGATCCCAAAAACAATAATGCTTTCGAATAAGCATGAGTAATCAAATGAAATAAAGCACTTCGAGAAGACCCCATACCGAGAGCTAACATCATATAACCCAATTGAGACATGGTGGAATAGGCTAAACCTCTCTTAATGTCTTTTTGAGCAAGAGCTAAAGTAGCTCCAAAAAATAGTGTTATTATCCCTATTAAAGAAATTAAATTCATTATTTGAGGTATAATAATGAAAAGAGGTAAAAGTCGAGCTACAAGGAAAATTCCCGCGGCTACCATAGTAGCGGCATGGATAAGAGCCGAAATAGGAGTCGGCCCTTCCATTGCATCTGGTAACCATACATGAAGGGGGAATTGTGCAGATTTCGAAACAGCACCAGAAAAGAATAAAACAGCGCACCACGTAACAAATAAAAAATTTAACTCATTATGAAAAATCAAGTTATTGAATATTTGAAATAAATCCCGAAATTCAAAACTCCCTGTTATCCAATAAAAACCCAAAATTCCCAATAATAAACCAAAATCCCCAACACGATTAGTTACAAACGCTTTTTGACAAGCATTTGCTGCAACAGGACGTGTGAACCAAAATCCTATTAATAGATAGGAACACATTCCTACTAATTCCCAAAAAATATAAATTTGTATCAAATTGGAACTAGTAACTAATCCCAACATGGCAGTACTGAAAAAACTCATATAAGCAAAAAATCTCAAATATCCCCGATCATGAAACATATAATTATCACTATAAATAAGAACCAAAATTCCAACAGTAGTGATTAATATTGACATAATAGAAGTAAGCGGATCGATTAAGTAGCCAAATTCTAAAGAAAAATCATTATTGAGAATCCAAGCCCAGACATATTGATAGGTAGCACGGCTATTTAGTTGCTGAATCGATAAATTGATCGAAAAAATCATGACTATACTTAATACTAAAACACTTTGAAAAGCCCACATACGACGAAGACTTTTTGTTGCCGACGGAAAAAGAAGAAGTCCCACTCCGATTAATATAGGAACTGAAAGTGGAAGGAAAGGTATTATCCATGCATATTGATATGTTTGTTCCATAAAAAAAGTTTTTTAGTCTGAATTAATTTCTTCCGATTAACTGGACCCCACCCCTTTCAAAAGGGATCAATAAAAAAATCAAAATATGCACTAACTTAAAAAAATTTAACGTAAATCAAAATTTAGCATTTGATACTCGTACTTAATTCTGTATCTTAGTTTTTCGAAATAGTTCAAATATTCAACTCAATAAGTTAGACGTGGTCAAATAATATGACCAAGTTCTGTAAAAAAAACTACTTCTTTATTTTAAATAGATTTGTATTTTGAAAATATACAAATTTAGGAAGAGATCAAAAATAAAAATAGAAATTTTTCTAACAATGGTTTTTTTTATAGCAAACATCAGGAATTACACTCAAAAGTACTTGATTCTGATATAAATCGTGGAATTCACTAATGTCATCGGCTTACTAACTCGTCGTTTTTTTTAGTTAGTTTCATTTTAGTTAGTTTATTTCAACTTATTAACTAATTCCTTATGAGATTGATTATGATTCTTTTTGTTTTTTGAATATTTTTGTTATTAGAAACCGTTAGAATATCTGAGTGTATATATAAAACTTAATGGTTTATTTGAAACTTGATTTTTTATTAATTGAGAAAATTTTCTTTAGTGAGAAAGGATAAAAAGATGTATCCGGTAACAGAACAGATAAATTACTAATCTCATTCGAATTTCAAAAATTTTAGACGGATTCGTTGGACTAGTTACTCGAAAAAAGATTCCATTTGGTATTAGATAAAAGTTGTCTTTTGAAATACTTCCTTTGATTTTATTACATGGAAATGCAGTGTCGAATGACAAAAAGCACTGGAGATAGATCTTTTAGATTCTTTTTTTTAGTTCCACGAATTCGATTTATATATCATAGCTGATTATAGAAATATCTGAGAAAAAAGGACAAATAAAAGTACTAGTAATCCATACAACTTATTTGTTCTTAGAAGCCTTCTAGAGACCTTTTTGAACAAAAAATTTGTAGGAATCTTGTAGAGAAGTTTCATATATTTAGATTTATTTGTGATGATAAGGACTAAAAGAATAACTAGATAATGAATAGTAATTAAGGATTCTTTTGAACAATAGATGTCTTTCACATCTCAACTATAACAATGAGTAACCTCTTCATTTTGAAATGGCAGTTCCAAAAAAACGCACTTCTAGATCAAAAAAGCGTATTCGTCAAAATATTTGGAAAAGGAAGGGATATTCATCGGCGTTAAAAGCTTTGTCATTAGGAAAATCTCTTTCTACCGGCAAATCAAAAAGTTTTTTTATGCGACGAGCAAATAAGTCCTAAAATGTTATAAGACTCGGAATCTATTTGACGTTAAAATTGGCTTATTTCAGTCTTACTATCAAATTCTCAATTAAAACTCTCTATTAGTTTGAACTAATCAATATGAAATAGACTCCGTTTTGTGATGTTCATATGGAAAATATGGAACATTAAGAATTTGAAAATTTCGCAAATTCTAAGAAAAAATACAATAAGAAAAACCAAGGTTTTACCTTTTTTTAGGACTCTATTTTTCATTTTGTTGGTGGGGAGTATTATTTTCCCCATCGACCTTTTTGTTAAAATTCAAATGCTAATAATATGTTTTCTTTATCTATAATATCTAAAGAATATCGAGAGAAGATCAGAAATAAGATCTTTAGTTCAAATTAACGATAGAAACTCATTGATTCAATTTTGAAAACTTGTATAACTTTCTGACTTCGTCTTTCTCGGAATGACTATAGAGTTCTCAGATATTTTTTGATTTCAGTCCAACCAATAAAAGACGAAAACTCTCGGGATATTATATACAAACAATGTCTTACTTTAGAAAAATCCAAAAAAGGTTTCTTTTATGTTCCGCGAGAAAATTCATTTGGTTGTTTTAAATTTCTGAAATAAGTTAAATGGGAACTAATTGTTATGAATTTGAATTGTTATTCAAAAATTTTTTCAGTGAAGTGATACTGTCAATCTTGACAATTCAATATAAATAGCCTATTATGGGTTCGAACAAGCCGCTATGGTGAAATCGGTAGACACGCTGCTCTTAGGAAGCAGTGCTAGAGCATCTCGGTTCGAGTCCGAGTAGCGGCATGCCGTCTTCGAAACACCAGACAATAGATCTTATAATGAAAAATGAATGAAATTCCCGCTTTTCATTTATACTTAAATTAAGGGATTACTCTTTTTTTTTTATGATATTTTCAACCTTAGAGCATATATTAAATCATATTTCCTTTTCAATTGTTTCAATTGTCATTTCAATTTGGTTTTTCAACCTATTGGTCACTGAACTCATAAAACCATATGAGTTATCAGAAAAGGGCATGATACCGACCTTTTTGTGTTTCACAGGATTATTAGTGACTCGTTGGATTTATTCCGGTCATTTTCCACTAAGTGATTTATACGAATCATTAATCTTTCTTTCGTGGAGTTTCTCCCTTATTCATATAGTCGCCTATTTCAAAAAAAATAAAAATCTAAGCGCAATAACCGCCTCGAGTACTATTTTTACCCAAGGCTTTGCTACTTCAAGTCTTTTAAGTGAAATACAGAAACCGGCAATATTAGTCCCTGCGCTCCAATCCGAGTGGTTAATAATGCACGTAAGTATGATGATATTGAGCTATGCCGCTCTTCTGTGTGGATCATTATTATCCGCTGCACTTCTAGTCTTTACATTTCGAAAGAAAAGTAATCGGTTTTTAAAATCATTTTCATTTAACGAAATCCAATATAGCTATGACAGAAGTACTATTTTAAGAAATACTTCTTTTGTTTCTGGTAAGAATTATTACAAGAGCCAATTAATCCAACAATTGGATTTTTGGAGTTATCGTGTGATTAGTCTAGGATTTCTTTTTTTAACTACGGGTATTATTTCAGGAGCAGTCTGGGCGAATGAAGCGTGGGGATCATATTGGAGTTGGGATCCAAAAGAAATTTGGGCCTTTATTACTTGGATGATATTCGCTATTTATTTACATATTCGAACAAATAAGAATTTCCCGGGTGAAAATTCCGCACTGGTGGCGGTTCTAGGTTTTCTTATAATTTGGATATGCTATTTTGGAGTTAATCTATTAGGAATAGGGCTACATAGTTATGGTTCATTTACATTACCGTCTAGCTAAGGAAGCTTCTTACGAATACAAACTAACTCGAGCTGTCTATAAAAAACTTTGTAACGAACTGCGTGAATCCAGTACCAATATGTAGTGATTCGCGCGGTTCTCGCAAAGACCGCGCATTTCGGGTTAAAATGAAAATTCATTTTTCACTTTATTAAAAATAATAGACAAAAGCATTCTTTTGTCTATTCTACAACAAGTTTTTAAAAATTATCTAATTTTTTTCTTTAGGAAAAATCTCTATAAAAAACTAAATAAAAGAACTTCAACCTTCTCAACTGAAAGTGACAGAACAAAATCCGGGTAGATTCCAATCCCTATTATGGGTAGAAAGATAGCGATTGAAACAAACAACTCGCGCGGTCCAAAATCAAAAAGATAAGAAGTCGGGGCATTAAATAACTTGGATCCATAGAACATCTGGCGTGACATAGATAATGAATAAATGGGCGTTAATATCATTCCAATTGCTATTACAAAAGTCAGTAGAATTTTTGGCATGAAAAAATATTTTTGACTGGTAATTAGTCCCCACAATACGATTAATTCTGCAACAAAACCACTCATACCTGGTAATGCGAGGGAGCCCATAGAAAAGCTACTAAACAGCGTAAATATTTTTGGCATTGGGATAGCTACGCCGCCCATTTCGTCGAGATAAACAAGACGTATTCTATCATAACTTGTTCCTGCCAAGAAAAAAAAGGCCGCCCCAATAAATCCGTGAGAAATTATTTGTAAAATGGCTCCATTGAGTCCTGCGTCGGTTATAGAACCAATTCCTATAAGTATCAAACCCATATGCGATACAGAAGAATAGGCTATTCTTTTTTTAAAATTACGTTGGCCGGAAGAAGTTAAAGCTGCATAGATTATTTGTATTGTGCCTATTATCATCAACCAGGGAGAAAAAATAGAATGAGCATGAGGTAATAATTCCATATTAATCCGAATCAATCCATATGCCCCCATTTTTAATAAGATTCCCGCTAAAAGCATACAAGTACTGTAATGAGCTTCGCCGTGGGTATCAGGTAACCATGTATGGAAAGGTAGAATCGGCGATTTGACAGCAAACGAAATCAAAAATCCGATATAAAATATTATTTCCAAGGCCACAGGATACGGTCGATTAATTGATGTTTCAAAATCTAATGTTGGTTCATTAGAACCATATAAACCAAGACCCATAACTCCCATTAATAGAAAAACAGAACCTCCTGCCGTGTACAAAATAAATTTAGTTGCCGAGTACATCCGTTTCTTTCCTCCCCACATGGATAGAAGGAGATAAACCGGAATTAATTCTAACTCCCACATGATGAAAAAAAGTAAAAGATTCTGAGAAGAAAACGGCCCTATTTGAGCGCTATACATTGCTAATAGCAAAAAATGGAATAATCGAGAATCCCGAGTAAGAGGCCAGGCTGCTAACGTAGCTAAAGTAGTGATAAATCCCGTTAGTAAAATAGGTCCTATAGAAAGTCCATCTATTCCTAATTTCCAATGGAAATCAAAAAAATGAATCCATTTATAATCTTCCACCAGTTGGATTAATGGATCATCTGATTGGAAATGATAACGGAATACATAGGTTAGTAGAAGGAGCTCTAAAATACATATACAAATAGTATACCATCTAATTACCTTATTTCCTTTATGAGGAAGAAAAAAAATTAAAGAACCCGCAGCTATTGGTAAAAATACAATTATTGTTAACCAAGGAAAATCATTCGTGATAAAGGCAAAATACACTTAGGCCAGAAAACCGGTGCGCAAAAATTTTTTTGCGCTCCGGTTTTCTCGGTAAAACAAATCAGCTGAATTCAAGTAGAGTTTTAAGTGAGGTATCAATAAGCTAGACCCATGCTGCGAGTTGTTTCATGCCATAAATAAACCCGAACACTCAAGAAATCCGTTGGACAAGCGGATTCACACCTCTTACAACCGACACAATCCTCTGTTCTTGGAGCCGAAGCAATTTGTTTTGCTTTACATCCGTCCCAAGGTATCATTTCTAA